CGGGACAGCTCATGATGTTCATATCGATCTATTATGCGCCTCTGCATCTAGCATTGGGTAGACCTCATACAATAACTGTACTAGCTCTACCGTATCTTTTGTTTCATTTCTTCTGGAACAATCACAAACACTTTTTTGATTATGGATCTACTACCAGAAACTCAATGCGTAATCTTAGCATTCAATGCGTATTCCTGAATAATCTAATTTTTCAATTATTCAACCATTTCATTTTACCAAGTTCAATGTTAGTCAGATTAGTCAACATTTATATGTTTCGATGCAACAACAAGATATTATTTGTAACAAGTAGTTTTGTTGGTTGGTTAATTGGTCACATTTTATTCATGAAATGGGTTGGATTGGCATTAGTCTGGATACAGCAAAATGATTCTATTAGATTTAATGTACTTATTAGATCTAATATGGCTCGAATCTTTAGTATTCTCTTATTTATTACCTGTGTCTACTATTTAGGCAGAGTACCGTCACCCATTATTACTAAGAAACTGAAAGAAACCTCAGAAACGGAAGAAAGGGGGGAAAGCGAGGAAGAAACAGATGTAGAAATAGAAACAACTTCCGAAACAAAGGGGACTAAACAGGAACAAGAGGAATCCACTGAAGAAGATCCTTCTCCTTCTCTTTTTTCGGAAGAAAAGGAGGATCCGGACAAAATGGATGAAACAGAAAAGATCCGAATGAATGGAAAGGGAAAAACAAAGGATGAATTCCACTTTAAAGAGACACGCTATAAAAATAGACCAATTTATGAAACTTCTTATCTAGATGGGAATCAAGAAAATTCGAAGTTAGAAATATTTCAAGATAAAAAGGATAAAGAGATATTCTGGTTTGAAAAACCTCTTGTTAATATTCTTTTCGACTATAAACAATGGAAGCGACCATTTCGATATATAAAAAATGATCGATTTGAAAATGCTGTAAAAAATATTAAATAAATAAAAATGAAATAAATAAAAATGTAAAAATCTTTTCTTATAATATAATTATAATATAACTTATTTTTAATATAAATTAACTTACTTTTAAATCTTATAATTTAAAAAATGAAAATGAATAAAAAAATGAATACATAAAATAAATACAATAAGAGATAAGAAGAAATTCGGCCACCACCTATATATTTGATACCCTCTCCGACAAAAAAACTTGTAATACCGACTCCATTCGTAATTCCTTCAATTACTCGTTTATCAAAAAAATGAGTTAGTTGAGCTAATCCTCTTATACCGTTATTGAAGGATATTGCATAAAAAACATCTATGTAACCACGATTATATGACCAATCATATATCACATTTATTATTTTTTCCCAAAGAATTCGATTGGGAACACTTTTAAGAAATGAATTTCGGAAGTTCAAATTTTGTAAAGATGAATAAACAGGCTTATATAAAAAAGACGCTATAAATATTCCGATATAAGCTATACTCAATGAAAAACTTGCATTTGTCACAAATTCATACCAATCCACAGAATTATTTGAATTTTGATATATTATAGCTGGAGTTAACAATTTTGATAATATATCAAAATCCATTCCTTGTTGATTCAAAGGAATTCCTATGGCTCCAACGAACAAAGTAAATATACCTAATACAAGCATAGGAAATAGCATAGTACTATCCGATTCATGGGGATACGAAAAAGTGTTCTTAATGCCAAAATGAGCAATAGTAATAAAGGGTCGCGTCATCTTTCTTATATTAATATCAATTGGATATGTCTTCTTCCCCAAAAAATAAATCCTTTCATTATTATTCATTGTTAATAAAGATAATAACCGAAAATCTTTTTTAATTATTTTTTTCCCTTCTTTATCTTTACCCCATAGAGATATTGAATAAAACGAGTTATTTGTTTTGCCGCTGTAATTTTGAAAATTAACATTTAAAGAGCCCTCAAACGTAAGTAAATAGATCCGAAACATATAAAATGCAGTTAATCCTGCTGTGGAAAAAGCTATTATTGCAAAAATCGGTGAATACAACCAACTATCATTAAGAATTTCATCTTTGGACCAAAAACAGGCAAGGGGTGGAATACCACAAAGGGAAAGTATACCTAATAAAAAAGAAGTTTTTGTAATTGGCACATGTTTTATTAAACCACCCATAAGAACCATATTTTGACTTTTATCTGGAGAATATCCAACAATAGCTTCCATTGAATGAATGATTGATCCGGACCCTAAAAACAACAATGCTTTTGAATAAGCATGAGTAATCAAATGAAATAAAGCAGCTCGATAAGACCCAATACCTAGAGCTAATATCATATAACCCAATTGAGACATTGTAGAATAGGCTAAACTTCTCTTAATATCTTTTTGAGCAAGAGCTAAAGTAGCTCCTAATAGTAATGTTATTATACCTATTAAGGCTATCATATTCATTATGTAAGGTATAACCATAAAAAGAGGAAGAAGCCGAGCGACAAGAAAAATTCCTGCTGCTACCATAGTAGCAGCATGTATAAGAGCTGAAATAGGAGTAGGTCCTTCCATAGCGTCAGGTAACCATACGTGAAGGGGGAATTGAGCGGATTTAGCAATTGCACCAGAAAATAATAAGAAGGCACACAAAGTAACAAATAAAAAATTAACTTCATTATTATAAATCAAACTATTGAATATTTCAAACAAATCCCGAAATTCGAAACTGCCCGTTATCCAATAAAGACCTAAAATTCCTAATAATAAACCAAAATCCCCGACACGATTAGTTACAAACGCTTTTTGACAAGCATTCGCGGCAATCGGTCGTGTGAACCAAAAACCTATTAATAGATAAGAACACACTCCAACTAATTCCCAAAAAATATAAATTTGTATCAAATTAGAACTAGTCACTAATCCCAGCATTGAAGTATTGAAAAAACTCATATAAGCAAAAAATCTCAAATATCCTTGATCATGAGACATATAATTGTCACTATAAATAAGAACCATAATTCCAACAGTAGTAATTAAGATTAACATAATAGAAGTAAGTGGATCGATCAAGTAGCTGAACTCTAAAGAAAAGTCATTATTGATGGTCCAAGACCATACATATTGATAGATATAACTGTTATTTATTTGCTGAATAGACAGATTGGCTGAAAAAATCATAACTATACTTAACAATAAAACACTAGGAAAAGCCCACATGCGGCGAAGATTTTTTGTTGCCTTCGGAAAAAGGAGAAGTCCCACCCCTATTAACATAGGAATTATAACTGGAATGAAAGGTATGATCCATGAATATTGGTATGTATATTCCATAAAAATAAATAAAAATCTTTTATTCTTAGTTAACTGTTTCTGATTCATCAGCTCTTATTTTTTTGAAAGGAGTCGGTTAATAAAAAAAATTAAGATAAGATATGTAAAACTAAAATAAATATTTTTTATTCTTAATTATTCTAAATCTTTTCCAAATACTTCAAACAAAAAAAAATAAAAATTTCAATTCTTATTACTTATTAAAATTTACATAATACAATATTTTAATCTCTAGAGAGAGTAAGAACAAATAATTACACCAAAAAGAATATGTTATTTTAATAGAATTCATAAAAGACAGACACAGTCCATAACTTAACCCCAGAAAAAAAAGAGTTATTTTTTTTTTTTAGTTCGTTTATTCAGAATCATTAACCAATGAAGTTTTTTAATTGAGTGAAGAAATTACAAAAATAAAAGGACTTCTTTTTTATATAAAAAATAATGTATACTTTAACAGATTAACTACTAGTCTCATTTTAATTTTACAATTTTCATTAGGTGCACTCTTTTTTTGAGCTTGACCAATTAAGCAATTAATATAAAAAAAAAATTATTAACGTTTTTTTATTAAATTAAAAAATAAAAGTTTGGTTTCTTAAACTTTTTGATGTATTTTATTACATGTATAAATATAGCATGACGAAAATAAACAACATAAAGGCACAACCGATTTGGTTTATATTTTTTTATGAAAAGAGTCGAATTTAGACAATAAAGAGAGAATTATATAGTAAAAAACAATTGGTTTTGAACAATAGATGTCTTTCACATCCAACTATAGAACTGAATACCCTATCATAATTTTTTAATGGCAGTTCCAAAAAAACGTACTTCCATATCAAAAAAACGAATTCGTAATAATATTTGGAAAAGGAAGGGGTATTGGGTAGCATTAAAAGTTTTTTCATTAGCGAAATCTCTTTCTACAGGGAATTCAAAAAGTTTTTTTGTACAACAAGAAATAAATAATTAAACATTGGAATAATCTGGATCTATCTCTGACTCTAAAAAGAGTCTAGTTTTGAATTTCGTTTAGAATTTATACTAATTTATATAGAATAATCTTTTTATATATAAAATAGAATAATCTTTTTATATATAAATTAGTATATCTATATATAAATTATTTTCAAATAGGAAAGAACAAATATTTATTAGAAAAGAACAAACATAATATAAGATCTTTAATCCAAATTAATGATTCGTTGAAACTCATTTTTTAAGTTTAAAACTTGTTTTGGAATTTTATGAACACTCATTTTAAAAAATAATTATCAATATATAATCCTTATCCTTATATATCCCTTATATCCCTCGTATAAAATATCCACCTAAATGCGACAAGAAGCTTTTATCAATGGATATTTTATACTAGAAATGTATAAATTTTGGTCATAAAAAAAATAATAAAAAGAAAAAAAGAACATTGAATTGCGGTAAAAACTATGTAGTTAGAAAAGTTCCATTTTAGGAGAGTATAAACTAAAAGAACTCCATTGTTAATGTTACGTTAAATAAAATAATAAAAAATAAGGATTATTATTGTAACTAGGTTCAAATCACTATTTTTTAAACGAGTTTTGATTCATCAATTTCTTTATTCATGAATTTCAATGTTTCTTATAAAATAAAACTAAAAAATATTGTGAGTACTTTAACCTCGACAATTGAATAAGAATAGGTTATTATGATTTCGAAAAGCCGCTATGGTGAAATCGGTAGACACGCTGCTCTTAGGAAGCAGTGCTAGAGCATCTCGGTTCGAGTCCGAGTGGCGGCATGGCATCTTTTAAAAGAGTAAGTCCTATAATGAATTCTATTCCCGATTTTCATTTCTATAATTGGGAGATTCTCCTCTTTTTTTATAATTTTTTTATGATATTTTCCATTTTAGAGCATATATTAACTCATATATCCTTTTCGGTTGTTTCAATTATAATTTCAATTCGTTTGATAATCTTATTAGTTAATGAAAGCGTAGGACTATATGATTCATCAGAAAAAGGCATAAAAACTACTTTTGTCTGTATAACAGGATTATTAGTTACTCGTTGGATTTATTCAAGGCATTTACCTTTAAGTGATTTATACGAATCATTCATTTTTCTTTCATGGAGTTTGTCCATTATTCATATGGTTCCGTATTTAAAAAAAAATATAAACCCTTTAAGCGCAATAACCGCGCCAAGTGTTATTTTTACCCAAGGCTTTGCTACTTCTGGTTTTTTAACCGAAATGCATCAATCCGTACTATTAGTACCCGCTCTCCAATCTCATTGGTTAATGATGCATGTAAGTATGATGGTATTTGGCTATGCATCTCTTTTATGTGGATCATTATTATCAGTAGCTCTTATAGTCATTACATCTCGCAAAGTCATAAGTCTTTTTGAGAAAAGCAATAATGAGTCGTTTTGTTTTGATGAGATCCAATACATGAACGAAAGAAACAATGTTTTATGGAACACTTCCTTAATTTCTTCTAGGAATTATTATAGGTCTCAATTGATTCAACAATTGGATCATTGGAGTTATCGTATTATTGGTATAGGTTTTATCTTTTTAACCATAGGTATTCTTTCGGGAGCAGTATGGGCAAATGAGGCATGGGGCTCATATTGGAATTGGGATCCGAAAGAAACTTGGGCATTTATTACTTGGACCGTATTCGCGATTTATTTACATATTCGAACAAATAAAAATTTTGAGGTTGTAAATTCTGCAATTGTAGCCTCTATGGGATTTCTTATAATTTGGATATGCTATTTTGGGGTCAATCTATTAGGAATAGGGCTACATAGTTATGGTTCATTTACCCTAACATCTAACTGAAAAAAGGACCTAATGAACACAAATAAACATGGGACAGCATATATATAAGAAAACATCGTGTAAGCCATCGAGAACCTTTTGAATCACTAGTTTGATTCAAAAGGTTCTTACAAAGGCCAAACATATCTGGTTAAAAGTATAATTTATTTTTATTTTTAACTTAAGTTAAAAATAAACTTAAGAGAAGAAAAAATATTTGTTTTTTGTAATTGTACAACGAATTTTTTAAACATCTTATTCTTATTATACTATAAGATTGATGTTTGATTTTTTATTTTATTAATTTTTTTAATAATTATCTATAAAAATAATTAGATATAATATCTTCGACCTTGTCAACGGATAGTGAGAAAACGAAATCCGGATAAATACCAATACCTATTACAGGTAAAAGGATAGAGATCGAAACAAATAACTCTCTCGGTCCAGAATCAAAAAAATAAGAGTTTGGAGCATTAAAAAACTTGTATCCATAGAACATTTGGCGTAACATAGATAATGAATAAATAGGAGTTAATATCATTCCAATTGCCATTACAAATGTAATTAGTATTTTTGTTATTAAAAAAAATTTTTGGCTGGTAATTAGTCCAAAAAATACTATTAATTCTGCAACAAAACCACTCATCCCCGGTAATGCAAGGGAAGCCATCGATAAGATACTGAAAGTCGTGAATATTTTTGGAACTGGGATCGCCATTCCGCCCATTTCGTCGAGATAAACAAGACGTATTCTATCAAAACTCGTTCCTGCCAAGAAAAAGAGTGCAGTGCCAATAAAGCCATGAGATATTATTTGTAAAATGGCTCCATTGAGGCCCATATCACTTATAGAGCCAATTCCTATAATTATGAAACCCATATGAGATACGGAGGAATAGGCTATTCTTTTTTTTAAATTACGTTGACCGGGAGATGCTGAAGCTGCATAGATTATTTGAAGTGTGCCTACTATCATCAACCAGGGAGCAAATATAGAATGAGCGCGGGGCAATAATTCCATATTGATCCGAACCAATCCATATGCTCCCATTTTTAATAATATTCCGGCTAGAAGCATACAAGTACTGTAATGTGCCTCTCCATGGGTGTCTGGTAACCATGTATGTAAAGGTATAATCGGTGATTTGACAGCAAAAGCAATAAGAAATCCAATATAGAATATTATTTCCAGTACTACTGGATAAGATTGATTAACTGATATTTCAAAATTGAATGTTGGTTCATTGGAACCATATAAACCGATACTCAGAACTCCCATTAATAAAAAAACGGAACTTCCTGCAGTGTACAAAATAAACTTTGTAGCTGAATATAAACGTTTTTTTCCCCCCCACACGGATAGAAGTAGATAAACGGGAATTAATTCTAACTCCCACATGATGAAAAAAAGTAAAAGGTCTCGAGAAGAAAATGATCCTATTTGACCACTATACATTGCTAACATCAGGAAATGGAATAATCGGGAATCTCGAGTAACCGGCCGAGCCGCTGAAGTAGCTAAAGTGGTGATAAATCCTGTCAGCAAAATAGGTCCTATAGAAAGTCCATCTATTCCCAATCTCCAGTAAAAATCAAAAAAATTGATCCATTTATAATCCTCCGTCAGTTGCATTAATGGATCGTCCAATTGGAAATGATAATAGAATGCATAAGTTATTAGAAGGAGTTCTGCGGTACATATAAATATAGTGTACCACCTAATTATCTTATTTCCTCTATGAGGAAGAAAGAAAATTAAGGAACCCGCGAATATTGGCAAAACTACCATTATTGTTAACCAAGGAAAATAATTCGTAGTAAAAACAAGATACACTTGGACCAGAAAAATCCGTGCTCGAAAAATCAAATATATATTTGATTTTTCGAGCAGGGGGATTTTTGTCGGTAAAAAAAAATCAAATATATTCAGGTGGGATTTGGGAAAGGGATCAATAAGCTAGGCCCATGCTTCGAGTTGTTTCATGCCATAAATAAACTCGAACACTCAAGTAATCCGTTGGACAGGCGGATTCACATCTCTTACAACCAACACAGTCTTCTGTTCTTGGAGCAGAAGCAATTTGCTTAGCTTTACATCCGTCCCAAGGTATCATCTCTAATACATCTGTGGGGCAGGCTCGTACACATTGAGTACACCCTATACATGTATCATAAATCTTTACTGAATGTGACATTGGATATATAAATTTTTGAACATCATAAATTTTCGATCTAGTAAACTTGTAAATGAATTATACATATATTTAGACACCAGATGAATCAATGATTTACCAGAATTTTTCTAATCAATCTGCTTCCAGATCGACTCCTACGAGAGGTCCAAGATACTTTGATTTCTTGCATTTTTTGTAAACACGATCAATACGTTATGTATCATCCATGTTAATTTGACTTGATAAATATTAGAACTTCTATGATTAATACACTACTACTTATTCAACAAATTCGATTGATTGATACGAGTTGATTTTTTGTTACGATAAATTGCGGAAACAATAGCTGGTCCAATAGCTGCTTCAGCGGCTGCAATAGCTATAACAAAAATTGAAAAAATATTTCCTTTTAATTGGCGACTATCAAAAAAATCAGAAAATGTTACGAAATTTATATTAACTGCATTCAGTATAAGTTCAAGACACATAAGGGCTCTAACCATATTTCGACTTGTGATCAATCCATAAATACCGATAGAAAATAAATAGGCACTCACAACAAGTACATGTTCGAGCATCATTGACCAACTCCTTATCAATTTTGATTCATTTCAAGATGAAAAACAATTTAATGAGTTTAAGTGACTAGAATAAAAAAAAGTACTGAATAAGGGAATCTATTGCCAATAGATCAAATAAAATAATTTCTATTTTAATTTTAGACATAAACAATCTTCAAATAAGATTGAAGTGAGCGGAAATGGATGTGATAACACAGAACAAAGTTTCATTTTGATTTCGGTTACTAGTTCGAAAGATTTATTACTGGCGGGCCACAGCAATTGCGCCTATCAAAGCAGCTAAAAGAATTATCGAAATGAGTTCAAATGGAAGAAAAAAATCTGTTGATAAATAAATTCCAATTTGTTGACTGTTACTTATCAAATCTTGCTCTATAATTTGGTTTGATCTTGTAGTCCAAATAATCCCGTACCATGACGTATCCAGAATAGTAGTCATTAGTGAAACAAAAATACCTGTACAAACCAACAAAGTAACGCCATCCCCAACGGTCCAAAGATGAAAATCTTTGTAATATTCTGAACCGTTCATGAACATGACAGCAAATATAATTAAAACATTTATAGCTCCCACGTAAATAAGGAGCTGTGCGGCAGCTACAAAATGAGAGTTTGATAGAATATAGAATAAGGATATACAAACAAGAACCAGTCCCAACGAAAAAGCAGAATAAATTGGGTTGGTAAGTAATACTACCCCTATGCCTCCTAATATAAGACCGGATCCCAAAAAGACTAAAAGAAAATCATGTATTGGTCCGGGCAAATCCATTATATGTAAAGAGATAAATAAATTGAAATTTTTTCATGACCTTATTGAACCACCAGGAAAATTTTTTTCTGAAAAGTTCTTAATTGAATTAAATCCTAAGAAATGTGAATTGATGTAGGTACAGTTCTTGGACTAATATCATTCTTTATCTTAAAGTTAAAGAGTGGTTCAAAACTATATTTAGATTTCGAAAAAATTACAGATATATTCATAGATTTTCAATCCAAATTGAAGCACGAACCAACCAATCAATAGTTCGAATTTGTAGTTAGTGACTAAACAAAATAAACGAAAAAAACGGCATTCCTTTCGATCAAAACTGAACCTTATAAATTGGAAATTACTCTTTATTTTTAATCAAAGGATTTACTTTTTTTGATTTCATTTACTTATTTTTTTTAGGTGAATTTAAAATTGTTCGAATTGTATAATCGTCAATTACTGACATTGGTAAACGACCCAAGGCAATTTGATTATAATTCAATTCATGACGATCATAAGTAGAAAGCTCATATTCTTCAGTCATTGATAAACAATTTGTTGGACAATACTCAACACAGTTACCACAAAATATACAGATTCCGAAATCAATACTGTAATTAAGCAACCGTTTCTTTCGAATATTAGTTTCCAATTTCCAATCAATAACAGGTAGATCTATAGGGCATACACGAACACATACTTCACAAGCAATACATTTATCAAACTCAAAATGGATTCGACCGCGGAAACGTTCTGATGTGATTAATTTTTCATAAGGATATTGAATAGTTACAGGTAAACGATTTGCATGGGATAAGGTAATCATGAAACTTTGACCAATGTACCTTGCAGCTCGTACTGTTTGTTGACCATAATTCATGACCCCAGTTACCATAGGAAACATATCGTAAATCTCTATGAATATTTTTATGTTTGTTTCTTTCTCTTGTTTGAGACAAGGCGCAAATAGAGAATGTAGTATTCCTTTACAGTGAAAGAAGTTGGAAAGAAGTTGTTAATAATAGATTACCAAGAGAAATAGGTAAAAGAAATTTCCATCCCAAATTTAATAGTTGGTCTATTCTTAGCCTAGGTAAAGTCCATCTTGTTGTGATAGGAATGAACAAGAACAAATAAGTTTTGGCTAATGTAATAAAGATACCAATTGTCGTTCCAAAGACCCAGCGTGCTTTATTTATTTCAAAAAACTCAGAAACCAATATGTACGGAATAGAGATATTCCAACCGCCCAAGTAAAGAACTGTTACAAATAATGAAGAAACTAATAGGTTTAGATAGGAAGCAACATAAAATAAACCAAATTTAATGCCCGAATATTCGGTTTGATAACCTGCTACTAATTCTTCTTCTGCTTCTGGTAAATCAAAAGGTAATCTCTCACATTCTGCTAGGGAAGAAATTAGAAAAACGATAAACCCTATAGGTTGACGCCATAAATTCCACCCCCAAAAACCATATTTTGATTGAGCCTCAACTATATCAACTGTACTTAAACTGTTAGATAATCATAGTCGGTGATAACATCACTGTTACCATCGCTATTACAGAACCGTACATGAGATTTTCACCTCATACGGCTCCCTTAGGGCATAAATAAATTTAAGGACCGAGTCGGTATTATTTATCTTGATATATTTATAGGATAGATAGGTTCCAAATTTAACAAAGGCCCTGAATTAGACCGCTTAAATTCTGTCTGTTATATAATAATAAAAAAAAAAAAAACTACGTCTGAATTGATCTTATCCTTTATTTAATGAATAATTTTTAAGATTTTAATAAATAATTTAAAATTTTATTTGTTGAGTAATAACTTTAAGTCTTCAATAAAATACTGCTTGTAGAAATATCAATAACCCGTCATTTTTAATTATGAAAAAAAAATGAGATATTCTATTAGTTTTAAAGAGATCTTTTTTTTTTTTTTAATTGTATTCTTTCTATTTTTTTTTTCATTCCTATTCTTCTTTCTTTTCTGAAAAAAAAAGGGGGGAGCTTACAAAATAAAGGATTATTTCGTTTCCGATAGTCATTTATTTGAATCAGTGGATAGGAGTATACTCTGGATCGGAATCGTGGGGAGTACTGCTTAATCATTTCTACTAACTTAAAGCCCCAATTAGTATTCTTGTTATATTATGTGTAAATGTCCTTTGGGATAAATTACACAATTTCTATTACTAATCCTTTGCGTACTTTGGCGTTTCTAACCGTCCACTCATTTTTGCTAAAACCCCCGCTTTAGGGTAATACATACAAACGCTAGTGAAAACTGAATAGGTTGATTTTTTGAACCCGCTTCAAGCTAGGATGACATGACTAATCAACCAATCTTGGGGTAAACGGTCTCTTCTTCTGTTTATTTATGTTCAACTCTTTAATTCTTCTTATACATTGAAGACGAGACTCAATAATTTTACTGCGAATATATATATATTATATAGCTATAGCTGTTTTTTTTTCACTCATATAACTATCTAATTTAATTCATTAATCCGAATAATGAATAAAAAAATGAAGATATGTATGCAATTTTTTCCCCCTCTTTTTCTATAAAGACTAGAAAGAAGGGAATAGGAAAAAGTTTATGTTTCAACGAATCGCACGTAGAGATATTGATAATACACATAGAGTTAATGGTATTTCATAACTAATCGATTGAGCAGCAGCTCGTAGACCACCTAAAAAGGAATATTTATTATTTGAACCATATCCTGACATAAGAAGTCCAATGGGAGCAATACTTGAAACCGCAATCCATAAAAAAACTCCAATATTGAGATCGGTTAAAACAAGACGATAGTCAAAAGGAATTACTAAATAACTTAGCAGAATGGATATGACTGCTATGGATGGTCCGATACTAAATAAACTAGTATCTCCTCTAGATGGAAGAAGATTCTCTTTGAAAAGTAGTTTTGTCCCATCTGCTAGAGCTTGAAGAACTCCTAAAGGACCGGCGTATTCAGGTCCAATACGTTGTTGTAGCCCTGCGGATATTTCTCTTTCTAACCATACAATTACTAATACGCCTATTGTGATTCCCAATACAAGAGTCAAAATAGGGACAAGCGTCGATATAATTCCATAGACCCCTTTTAAAGATTCCACTCTGTAAAAAGAATTAATATCTTGTATTTCCGTTGTATCAATTATCATTTCAACGATCAACTTCTCCCATAATGATATCTATGCTACCTAGTATTGTCATAATATCAGCCAATTTCATTCTTTTAACTAACTGAGGAAGAATTTGCAAATTGATAAAACCCGGCGGGCGAATTTTCCATCTCCAAGGAAAACCACTCTGATCCCCTATCAGAAAAATTCCCAATTCACCCTTTGGAGCTTCGACTCTTACATAAAGTTCTTGTTTCGGCAATTCAAAAATAGGAGAAGGTTTTTTACTAATGAATCGATATTCAAAATCATGCCATTCTGGATACCTTTCTCTATCAGAGTATCGAAGTTCTAAATTCTCATAGGGCCCCCCCGGAATTCCTTCTAGAGCCTGTTGAATAATTTTTATGGATTCTGTCATTTCACCAATTCGGACTAAATAACGAGCTAATGAATCCCCTTCTTTTTGCCATTGGACTTCCCAATCCAATTCGTCGTAACACTCATAATGATCAACTTTACGAAGATCCCATTGTATTCCGGAAGCTCGCAACATTGGTCCTGATAAACCCCAATTTATTACTTCGTCTCTACCAATAATGCCTACACCTTCAACGCGTTCTAAAAAAATAGGATTTCGTGTAATAAGTTTTTGATATTCAGTAACTCCTGTTAAAAAATAATCGCAGAAATCCAAACATTTATCTATCCACCCATGAGGTAGATCAGCCGCTACCCCTCCGATACGAAAATAATTATGCATCATTCTCATACCAGTGGCAGCTTCGAATAGATCATATATAAATTCTCTTTCTCTGAAAATATAGAAGAAAGGAGTTTGTGCACCAATATCTGCCATAAAGGGGCCGAGCCATAACAGATGAGAAGCTATACGACTCAATTCCAACATAATTACTCTGATATAACTGGCTCTTTTAGGTATTTGAATATTTCCTAACTGTTCTGGTCCATTTACAGTTATTGCTTCTGTGAACATAGTAGCTAAATAATCCCAACGAGTTACATAAGGAAGATATTGTATAATTGTTCGGTTTTCCGCAATTTTTTCCATCCCCCTGTGTAAATAACCCAATATTGGTTCACAGTCAATAACATTTTCACTGTCCAGAGTAACGATGAGTCGAAGAACACCATGCATTGACGGGTGGTGGGGGCCCATATTGACTATCATGAGATCTTTTCTTGTAGCTGGTATATTCATAAGTTTTTCCTCGATTCATTCTTCCATGAATTGCGCAAAACGAAAAAAAGTTCATCAAAATTCAAGATCTAATAAATCAAATAATTCAAAATGACTTTTCAAATTAACGAATTTTTGATTCCCGAATACCCAATTGATTAATTAAGTATTTATAACGTACTCTATTTTTATTTGACAAATAAGACAGCAACCGTTGACGTTTTCCCAGAATTTTACGTAGACCCCTTTGAGATAAATAGTCTTTTCTGTGCAATTCTAAATGTGAAGTAAGTCTTCTTATTTTATTGGTGAAACTCAATACTTGGAATTCAACGGATCCCCTGTTTTCTTCTTTTTCTTCTTGCGAAAAAATTGAAATGAATGCATTTTTTATCATAAAAATGAATCGTCCCTTTCTCTTTTTTTTTTTAGATATTTTTATAGATATATTTCTTGATCAGTAATAATAATGCCACTCATTTGAATTTGATATACACAAGACTCTTAATTTCGTTAAGAATTTTTTATTTTTATCAAATAAAATTACTTACTTTAGTAATCAATAATCAATATAATTTAAAAAATGAATTGGATTCGAATCGGATACCGTATACAAAAGTATGATCTATTTCTGTATTCACAAAAAATTAAAAAAAATGAGATCTTCAAATAAATAAGAAGATTTTGTTGATTCATTTCTAGATCGAATTATTATTAATAATATAATACAATGACTCATTAAATTAGTAAGTATTGTGTATCAGAATGAAATGTAAGATAATGGGTATGTTTATTTCTTTGTCTTCATATACGAAGACATGGTAGGGAATATAGTAAAAATGTACCATTAATCAATTTGCAATCGCGGATACATATGAATCCTGGTCATACTAAAACGACTACCATTATTGGTATCAAACCAATAGCGATTCATACAAGCTAAATCTTCTAATCGATAATTGGACCAAAGAAAGAACTTTAATTTAATTAGTTTCTTTTTATCGTTATCAAGATTTTTTTTTTTATTCAACACGCAATTTTTTATCCTATTTCCATTGAAAAATACTGTATTTCTATGGATACTGTTTATATCCCTATAATTCAAAAAGATTTGAATTCTCAATTCTCTACGACGCTTCGGGGATAAAATATTTTCAAGAACAAGAAAATCATAATTATTTTTGTCTATATTTCCAGTCATTTTTTGATGTATTGCAATGGATTCATAAAAATTCTTTTTATTCGTGTCAGCATAGCCATAACTTTTTTCTAGGTATCTTTGATTAATTTGGTGCTTATTCTTATGAACCAATGAAATACCTATGGTTTGATATATATAAAATTGTCCATCATTTTTTACAAACAGACGAACTGGTTCGATAATAAATATTCCTCTTTTTATCAATTCTGTAAGAGTTAAATCCTTCTGGATCATCAGAATATGTGGATTCATTTCTTTTCTTTGAATAGCGGATATAGCAATTTCGTTTGGACTGTTCAGTCTAAGGAGGAGGCAATATACTTTGATGTTATTGATTATTCTTTGATTTAAAGAATCATTCCATCTCCATTGAAAACGCAAATACTTTTTTAAGAAAAACTCAAGCTCTGCTTCTATGTTAGTCTTGTATTGCTTTTTTTTTCTACGTTTTTTCATGTCTGATCCCGGAGAACTTTGTTCACCATCTTTTTTTTTGTTTGAGAGAGCGGATTTAATATATGGTTTTTCGACTAATTCTTTTTCTCCTTGATTTCTATTTTCAAATTTAAGAGTTTTTTTTTTGGAAAATAAAAAAAGAGATATTTTTTTATTTTCAGTGATGCTTTTATGTTTATTAACATTTTGGTTTACATTAAAATTGAAAAGAAGTAATTTGATTGGTATGACCCAGGGTTTAATCTTATATGTATTATAAAATATCCCAAATTCTGGGAATAACAAAAATGCAAAATTCGATATGGGGCGACTTGGTATTTCGTCATTCATTCTCATCCAATCAGCGAGAGACTTTTTTTGTTTTTGATTGAATGGGTGAATTTCTTGATGAATCGTGAGATAAAAAAGACCTTTTTTTTTTTTATCAAATTTTTCGATTATTTGATAATTATTAACACTAATCTTAGTATTTTGATTCCTCTTAGTGATGGTATCAATATTAACGCAAGCCTTAATATCAATCTTCTTTGTAAGACAAAAATTGAGAATTTTCCAATAAAAAGATTTTCTATCCGGACTTTTTTTTATATCTATACTATTATTTTCTACTCGATAATTTTTGATAAGGATACCTTCTATCATATCAAATAGTTTACGTTTAGGCGTATTGTTATTGTAAGTATAATAAATTTTTTTGTTCTTATTTACTTGTAATGGCAATCCATAAATATATGAGTTTTTTTCATCTTCATAATTAATAGATTTATACGATAAAAGATCATATTGATATTGTTTTTTTAATTTTTTGTTTTTTTTTAGTAATGAATCCATTTCAAAAGAATTTTGTTTTTCATATTCAATGAATCGGTTTTTTTCATCTGAATCACATTTGTTTAAATCTTTATTTTTAGTCATACGACATTGATATTGATTGACTCTATTTCGCCATTTTTGTGATATTAATCTAGACCATCTAATCTGAGATAAATCATATTGATAATGAACCTTTAGCCAGTTTTTCCATTCATTAATTAAAGAATTTCGAAGGTTTTTATGTTGTCTTAATTCGGAATCAAATATTCCTTGCGTTCCAACAAAATACTCTTTTATTTCATTCTTAAGAAAAAAAGATGTTCCGTAATAGTTAAAGACAGATCTTAACTTATATAAGTTACTGACTTGGATTTGTGAGAATTTGTAGAATACACATGCTTGTGACAAGTAAGATAAGTCCCCAAAAATATGTGAATTTTTATTAATAATACAAAGTGACTTTTTTATAGTCAAAATAAAGTTAATTATACTTTGATTTGTTTTATCAATTCTTTCTTGATTTTCTTCATTATTGTAAATGTATTTATTCAAAAATTTTTTTTTAAATTTAAGAAGAAGCTCTGCAATGATTCTAAATAGAATAATGATACATAGAAAGATATATATGTATAGTTTTTCAATCAAAAATTTAAAAAAAAAATGTGATTTACGAAGTAATCGAAGATTTTTTCTTTTTAATATTCGCCAAATGTTTTTTGGTGATTCTAATCTTTTATCTTCATAACTTATTTTGGTCTGGCTAATATTTATCTCTCGAGTTAGAAACCCTATTTGCTTATCTTTTTTCATTTTTTCTATTTCAGTTATAATTGTGTTTGTTCTATTAGTTATATTTTTCATTTTTTTTTCTGTCAATGAGTAAGTTGTACAATCCATAAATCGAATTTGAATAGACGATTCAGGAATAATTTGATTATGGATTATCGAATCTTTTTTTTTTTTAGGTTCACTCAATTTATATCTTTCTATTTTTTTCAATCCAAATGCTAGAATTTGGTTTCTTTTTGAGAGTTCTTTGATTCTTTTTTTTAGTTTTTTTAGAAAGAGAATGCTTTTGATGACCCATTTTTTTGTTTCTTTTAATACATTTATAAAATTTATAAAAAATTTTGTTCTTTCTTTTAAAACTCTTAGAACTAGAAAACATTTTTTTTGCAATTTTAATTTTATTTTTTTTAATTTTTTAAAAATGGGTTCAAAAAATGAAATTTGTTGTCGGGGAGAACCAAAAGGTAATTCAGTTTCCATTCCCCAAACTGTTAAAAAACAAAAATCATTTTTTTCTTTTTTTCCAATTGGATCTTTATTAGGGAATCGTAACTTAGATCTGTGCCAAGGTTTCAGACGAAAAGGAAATAGAATCTTTATCTGAATACCGTCTGTTAACCAGTTTTTCGGAAATTCTGTTTCTGATAATTGAACGCCATTATAGGTGCATTTAATATGGATTTCTTTAGTCCAATCCTTTAAATCTTCGGACCATTCGGGAAATTGAAATAATAGTATACGAACAAGATTTTTAGATATTATTAATGAAGGTAATATAATATATTTTCTAAGAATTGATTGGATTACTAATGCAAAACCTCTTATTACTTGAGCAAATATAATGCTATCCCAAATTTCCCCTATTTCTATACGAGTTTTCTCCTCTTTTTTGTATATTTCTCTTTTGTCCTCCTCTTCTTTCTCACTTTCTTTTGTCTTTTCCTTTGTATGATCCGAAATTTTTAATTTATTCTTTTTCCAAATCAAATTTATAAAAATTATTTTCATTAGATCGGGGATATCAAAAGAAAAGAGGGGAGGTTTGTCTACTCTATCTAAAAAAAGGGGGGAATACACATTTGCTTGAAACAGTTCCAAAATAATTATTTTACGCCTTTGAGCTCGTATAGAGCCTTTTATTATATCTCGACGAAAATCCGGTTGTTGTGAATAACGTATCAAAGCCACCTCTTCATCTTGATCAGAATTATCAGTCTCTTTTTCATTAGTATCGGTATTCTCCGGACTATTAGTAAAAATTACGACACGTTTGGCTTTTCGTGAACGAATTTGATAATCCTCTGCCCCACTTTCTTCAGTTGCTACTTCCTGTTGTTCCAATTCGTCGATTAATTTATATGACCATCGAGGAACTTTTTTATTTATTTCTTTTATTCCAATATATTCTTTGCTAATTGTTTTATCCTTAGTATCAGTTATAACTGCATTGATTAAAAATTTAATAATTTTTATTGGATCTTCTGGATTAAGTCTTACTTGTTTGTTTTCCGGAAATAAATAAAGTCCTTTCAAATTTAAATTTGATGTTGATTTTCCTCCAAACTTGATAATTATATTTAAGAAATAACTCATTTCTGTTGATAATGATTTTCGATCAAATAGAGTGAATTTATGGTCAAATTCTGTGTAATTGGTAGTAAGAAGGATGCCATGAATCTTATTTATAAAAATTGTCTCTATGTAATGTTTTATAGCTAGAGAAGTTTTTATGATTGGTAGTAAAAATAGTTTTTTGATTTGTCCGCGAAAGGGTCCGTTAAATAAAGAATCACATATTTTAGGTAAATATTCTTGTTTAGTCTCATTATTACAATTACACAATCTAATTCTTTTTTCGATTATATCCAGAGGAAGGAATCTATTATCTAGAATTTCGACTCTATTTAAAAATTGGTTACTTATGTTCTTCCTTTTTTGTTCATTGGTATAATTCCAGTGATTATACAGTTCATTATAGGAAATTTTTTCTATTGTAAAAAAAGACATCTTTCTTTGTATCATTTCAAAAAAAGTTGATAAACTTGGCGGATACGTAAAGGATATCCTTTCTTTTCCATCACTTTTACACGTATGAAAAAAATATTGTGACATTTTATTTTTTACAGCATTTTCAAATCGATCATTTTTTATATATCGAAATGGTCGCTTCCATTGTTTATAGTCGAAAAGAATATTAACAAGAGGTTTTTCAAACCAGAATATCTCTTTATCCTTTTTATCTTGAAATATTTCTAACTTCGAATTTTCTTGATTCCCATCTAGATAAGAAGTTTCATAAATTGGTCTATTTTTATAGCGTGTCTCTTTAAAGTGGAATTCATCCTTTGTTTTTCCCTTTCCATTCATTCGGATCTTTTCTGTTTCATCCATTTTGTCCGGATCCTCCTTTTCTTCCGAAAAAAGAGAAGGAGAAGGATCTTCTTCAGTGGATTCCTCTTGTTCCTGTTTAGTCCCCTTTGTTTCGGAAGTTGTTTCTATTTCTACATCTGTTTCTTCCTCGCTTTCCCCCCTTTCTTCCGTTTCTGAGGTTTCTTTCAGTTTCTTAGTAATAATGGGTGACGGTACTCTGCCTAAATAGTAGACACAGGTAATAAATAAGAGAATACTAAAGATTCGAGCCATATTAGATCTAATAAGTACATTAAATCTAATAGAATCATTTTGCTGTATCCAGACTAATGCCAATCCAACCCATTTCATGAATAAAATGTGACCAATTAACCAACCAACAAAACTACTTGTTACAAATAATATCTTGTTGTT